TATTAATGGTAAGCAAGAAGATTGTTTACGAAGAAACAACAAGAAAAATTCATATTCTGATACATAAGAGTTATATAAGAATCGAAATAGTCTTTTATTTTCTTTTTTCAAAATAAAAATAGATTTCATTGAAGTAATAAGACTATTCCAATTCGAATAGTAGTTGAGAAAGAATCGCAATAAATGCAAAGAAGGAACATCTTGGATCCGGTATTGAAGGAGTTGAACCAAGACTTCCAAATGGATAGGATATGGTATTTCTAGACGTGATAGATAATATAAATGCAAAAATTTGTCTTCTAAAAAGGGAAATATTGAATGAATAGATCGTAAATTCTGAAACTTTGGTGTTTCTTTTTCTTTCGGACAAGATAATTCTCGTAGCGAGAATGGGATCTCTACAACGATCGCAAACCCCTCAGATAGAATCTGAGAATAAAACTCCGAATAAAAAAAATTGTTGTAATCCAACAATTGATCTTGGTTAAGATGATTAACCGAGTTAATCCAAAAATTCTGCTGATACATTCGAATAATTAAACGTTTCACAAGTAGTGAACTAAATTTTTTGTTATTACAACTAATACTTTCCACAGGTTCGGAACCATTTAATCCATAATCATGGGCAAATGCATAAATATACTCCCGAAAGAGAAGTGGGTAGACGAAGTATTGTTGACGAGATTTCTTTTTTTCTGAATACCCTTCGAATTGTTCCATTTGTATTTCTACTTGAATCAGAAATAAGATTCATTTCTCAGTTTATCAAATGATAATACATAGTGCAATATGGTCAGAGCAGGGTTTGCGTTTTTTAATGCAAACCCTAGAAAGAAAGGGAGTCTAATCCACAGACCTTTTACTTTTCTATCCAATTAGTTTATGCTTGTTCTAATTGCAAAATTAGAAAAGAACACAAATCTTTTATTTTTGCAGGCCAATTGCTCTTTTGACTTTGGAATACAGTCTCTTTATCAATATACTGCTTCTTTTACACATTCAATCCATAACATCTCTTTTCAATCCACAATCAAGAATAATTAGGATTTCTAAAAAAAAAGAAAAAAATCAAGGGTACGCTCATAGGAAAACCCAATCTCTCCCCGCATCAGGCACTAATCTATTTTTAACGTCTAATTAGATCGGGGAATCGTTTCAATTAAGAAGTTAAGCTCGTTGCTTTTTATTTTACCAGAATTGGAGCCAAGCTCTATCCATTTATTCACTAGACCCAGAAAATCAGAATTTTTTTATTCCAAAATCAAAAATAAGAATTTGATTTTATTACGACATGCTTTTTTTTCCATTCATTACCCTTGAGGATCAGTCGCGGTCTTCTAGACTCTACCAAGAGTCTGGACGAATTTGTTCTTTCATCCAAATGTGTAAAAGATCATAGTCGCACTTAAAAGCCGAGTACTCTACCATTGAGTTAGCAACCCAGATAAAATAGGGTCTTAGATACGATCAAAACCCAAAAATCAATGGAATTACACCGCACGCTCTCGTCAAAACATTGAACTAACAAGACATCAAAAGAAAGATTTTATCCCCCATTAAAAACACTCAAATGCCAAAATGAACAGGTCGGGTTAAATTTCACTAAGGTTAAAAAAAGAACGGCCCCAATCACGATGGCAAAATTGTCATTTTTTTAGCTATTTTGATTTATTTAAAGAAATCAATATAAATCTTGTATGAGAGTACATGCAAATGCAAGAGGGGCAACCTTATCATTTGAGCGAAGTGCAGGCAGAAAAACCTAATATGGAGTGAGGATAAAGAGACCTATCTATCTACAAATTCTATTTGTTCAATAGACCTTTGTCAATGAAAATACAAAGGTAAGAAAACAAATTAGATATAAAAAGTAAAAAAAATAAGGGCTTATGTTGGATTGGCACGACATAAATCCAGTCAAAACAAAAATAGAACTAAGAAAGAGGCAAGTTGTGTCTAAATAATTAGACAACGAGGGATACTCGTGATCCTCTCCCTACTTTTTTATTCATTTAGTTCTTCAATTCACTCAAAGTTCCTTCTTTTTCTTTAAAGAATTCTGCCTTCCTTAAAATATCATAAACAGTTCTTGTAGGTTGAGCACCCTTTTCAAGGAAATAGAGAATAGCTGGAACATTTAAACAAGTTTGATTCTTTATCGGATCATAAAAACCTACTTTTCGAAGATCTCTTCCTTCTCTTCGAGATCGAACATCAATTGCAACGATTCGATAGACAGCTTATTGGGATAGATGTAGTTAAATAATGCCCCCCTTAGAAACGTATAGGAGGTTTTTTCCTCATACGGCTCGAGAAAATGATTCGAATTTCTGGCTATAATACAAGTAGATAGAAATTAGACTATGACTTGCATTAATTTCCTTACAGAAAAAACAAATTTCATTTAGACTCATGACTCAAGTTGGCTAATTTTGACTGACAGACTTAAAGGGCAAAATCCTTCGAAATTTTTTGAGTCGTCTCTAAACTCTTTTCTTTGTCTCATCTCGAACGAATTGATTTTTCATTCCTTATTCTGATCCAATTCAATTGTTGAGGCAATTTTATTGTTGAGACAGTTGAAAATCGCGTTTACTTGTTCCGGAATTCTTTATCTTTGATTTGTGAAATCCTTGGGTTTAGACATTACTTCGGGAATTCCTATTCTTTTTTCTTTCAAAAGAGTAGCAACATACCCTTTTTTCTTATTTCCTTCGATAAAGCATTTCCCTCTTCTATAGAAATCGAATATGAGCGATTTTTTTTGATAGCCTTTTAACTGAAAGAGTTTTTCCAATCTTCCTAAATTGGATTTTATTCTTATTTTACCCTTTCGATTTCTATATTAAGGATAGACTCTGACAAAGTTGGCCTAATTTATTAGTTTTCACTAACCCTAGATTCTTTCCCTTGATAAAACCTTTGATAAAAAAGAAATTCTGTCCTCTCGAGCTCCATCATGTACTATTTACTTACAAACAACCCAGCGCAATTTTGGTTCGGGACGAATAGAACAGACTATGTCGAGCCAAGAGCATTTTCATTACTATGGAAAATGATGGATAGCAAAATCCACAATCGATCATGTCCTTCAAGTCGCACGTTGCTTTCTACCACATCGTTTTAAACGAAGTTTCACCATAACAAACATTCCTCAAATTTCATTGCAAAGTGGTATAGGGAATTGATCCAATATGGATGGGATCATGAATAGTCATTGGTTTAGTTTAGTTTTTTGTATACTAATTAAAACTTGCTATCTATGAAGAAATACGGATAAAAGAAATAAGTATTTATCGGGGAAGACTCCGCAAAAATCCAATTTATTGGAAATCCATATTATATTCTATCATATGAAGGAAACATAGTTCGAAAAAGACGAATAAACAAGTTTACTTAAGACTTATTTAGTATTGGCTTTCCATCCTCAACAGAGGACTCGAGATGGGTAATCCTGAAATGAGAAGAGAAGAATCGACTCTTCTCCAACAAATAAACTATCAAACTCAAAAAAAATTAATAAATTTCATTACTATATTAGAAATTAGAATTAGATTAGCAATATATTTTTCCGTAACAAAAACTATTAACTAAATAAACTATTCCAATGAAAAGATTGAAAGTTTTTTGGTAGTTATAGAATTCTCGTACTTCTTCAACTCGAATACCAAAAGAAAGAAAAAATGAAGTAAAAAAAACGCATTTCGTGTAAAGAAAAATGAAGTTCTTTGCTTTTACTTATAGCATTCTTCCTTTTACCTAAAAGAAGCAACTGCAAATCAAAAATTAGGAAAAGTATGATTTTTGGAATTCATTCTATCCAATGAACAGTTTTTACCTTATCCTTACCAGAATGGATCGTTCTGGATATTTAACGAATCACAGATCGAGATCGTTTTCGCTTAACCAAAGAGGGATCCTTTTTGCTAATAATAATATAATATATTACAACAAAAATCTATCTCTATCATAAAGAGATAGGTCTCGTTTTTTATACAGTATTTTACGTAAAGATATTCAATTTGACTGAACTTGACACTTGATTATGTTTTCTGAGAAAGAAAATGAATGATTAGAAATGCATCTAACCTAAGAGTTCATAAGAGATTATTATTCTCCTTAATATTAATAAACTTTCTTTTGTCTCGTGCGGGACACAATACGATTTCATCTTTCGTTTCATCAGAAAGAATCTGGGACGGAAGGATTCGAACCTCCGAATAACGGGACCAAAACCCGCTGCCTTACCACTTGGCCACGCCCCATTTCGGGTTTTATGCGACGCCAATAAACATTATTGTTTTTATTTGTTATTCGTCAATTCAATCCCACTTCAATTACATAAAAAATGAGGGATACTCTCTTGCTAGGATTCTAGACATGTAGATAATATAGAATCCAAAAATGCATTGATCATTACATGGAATTCTATTAAGATATTATATGAAAGTCGAATTTCTTCCATTCTGATTTGAGAGTGCGAATACAAGGAGGTATTTTGTGTTTGGGAAAGTCCGAAGAAAAAAGGATTTTGAATCCGCCTTTTCCTTTTTCCCTTCGAAAAATAACTCAATCAAAATCCAATTATCTACTCTACAAGAACGAAATGCTTGTTATGCTTAATATACTTAGTTTAACCTGTATCTGCTTTAATTCTGTTCTTTATCCGACTAGTTTTTTCTTCGCCAAATTGCCCGAAGCTTATGCCATTTTCAACCCAATCGTGGATGTTATGCCTGTCATACCTGTACTCTTTTTTCTGTTAGCTTTTGTTTGGCAAGCTGCTGTAAGTTTTCGATGAGATCTTTACTACTCCGTCTGCCAAATTGAATGATGTATTCATTCCAAAAAAATTTTAAAAATGGATAAAAGCCGAGAAGTCTTATATTATGAACCTTCAATTCTAAAATTCAAATTCTTCTACATTGAATGTATAGCTGCAGCAATAAATTTGGATCAGCTTTTCTACCCCCTGCACCTACGTTGAGCAGGTATCTTTAGGTACCCGCACAATACCTAATTTTTTCTATTGATAAGAGTGCTTATTATAAATCAATTCTTGCAATTTTTTTCAAGAATTGATTTTTGCATTTTTAGGTGTCAAAATAAACAAAACCCATCCTAATGGATCCGTGCGATAAGGAAAAACGGGTAATTTATTCCTTAAAAATAAAATTGGAGATTATGTAATGCTTACTCTCAAACTTTTTGTTTATACAGTAGTGATATTCTTTGTTTCCCTCTTTATCTTTGGATTCTTATCTAATGACCCAGGACGTAATCCTGGGCGTGAGGAGTAAAAATCCAATTTTTTTGGAATTTTTTCTTACAAACTTACAAATTGGATTTGTTTCGTATTACATTTATCTATGAGAAAATCCGGGGGTCAGAATTCCTTCCAATTCAAAAGTCCCAAATGATCCGAGGGGGCGGAAAGAGAGGGATTCGAACCCTCGGTACAAAAAAATTGTACAACGGATTAGCAATCCGCCGCTTTAGTCCACTCAGCCATCTCTCCCTGTTCCAAATCAAAAAGTTTCCGCGATATGACAGAGGCAATAAATAACGATTGCAAAAAATCCTTCGTTTTTCTTTCAAAAAAAAAATTATATTGCCAATTCCATTTTAGTTATATTCTTTTTTCTTAATGTTAATAAAAAAATGAAGAAAATTCTTGTTTTTTCTTTCTAAAATTCGGTATTGTCTGAGAAACTATCATATAGATTTTTTCTTCAGCGGTCATTTCCACATAGGACTTGTTATAATAAAACAAGCGGGTTATATAAAAAAGAAAAAAGTCTTTTTTCGATTATTTATCAAAAAGCAAAAAGGATTCTTATCAAACCCACCATAAAGTTGGAAAGAGATATAAAGTAAGTAGACCTGACTCCTTGAATCGCGTCTCTAGCCGCTATTCTGATATATAAATTCGATGTAGATGAAATTGTATAATATAAGCGGATTTTTTGTATTTCCTTAGACTTAGACGGCGCAAGGCAAGAATTTTTCGCTATTTACGATTTCATATTCTTGTTAGTAGATGTTTCTATAGGAATAAGAAAAAATCGCAAATCCTTTCCGCTACACATAAAATAAAACTTGATTTCGAAAGTCAATTTTTTTGCAATATCGTTCCTTTTTTTTTTCAGAATCCTATTTTTGTTCTTTCACCCATGCAATAGAGAGCGAGTGGGAAAAGAGGGGTTACTTTTATTTTCATTTTTCCCCTAAAAGATAGGCTTTGAAATAGGAGTCGTCGAATCAAATTCATAGATTTACCACGACCTCGATTGTGACCCCATACCCATAGATAAAAATAAAAAATTTATATCTTCGAGACCATTGAAAAAGGGCATTGAACGAGAAAGAAATCGTCCACAGATAATTAAACTATCATATGCCTTGGAAGTAATATGAGGTGCTCGGAAATGGTTGAAGTAATTGAATAGGAGGATCACTATGACTATAGCCCTTGGTAGAGTTACTAAAGAAGAAAATGACCTATTTGATATTATGGACGACTGGTTACGAAGGGACCGTTTCGTTTTTGTAGGATGGTCCGGCCTATTGCTCTTTCCTTGTGCTTATTTCGCTTTAGGGGGTTGGTTTACAGGGACAACTTTTGTAACTTCTTGGTATACCCATGGATTGGCTAGTTCCTATTTGGAAGGTTGTAATTTCTTAACCGCGGCAGTTTCCACCCCTGCCAATAGTTTAGCACACTCTTTGTTGCTACTATGGGGCCCGGAAGCCCAAGGAGATTTTACTCGTTGGTGTCAATTAGGGGGTCTGTGGACTTTTGTCGCTCTCCATGGAGCTTTTGCACTAATAGGTTTCATGTTACGTCAATTTGAACTTGCTCGATCTGTTCAATTGCGGCCTTATAATGCAATTTCATTCTCTGCTCCAATCGCTGTTTTTGTTTCCGTATTCCTTATTTATCCACTGGGGCAATCTGGCTGGTTCTTTGCGCCAAGTTTTGGCGTAGCAGCGATATTTCGATTCATCCTCTTTTTCCAAGGATTTCATAATTGGACGTTGAACCCATTTCATATGATGGGAGTTGCCGGAGTATTAGGTGCCGCTCTGCTATGCGCTATTCATGGGGCGACCGTAGAAAACACTTTATTCGAGGACGGTGATGGTGCAAATACCTTCCGCGCTTTTAACCCAACTCAAGCTGAAGAAACTTATTCAATGGTCACTGCTAACCGCTTTTGGTCCCAAATCTTTGGTGTTGCTTTTTCCAATAAACGTTGGTTACATTTCTTTATGCTATTTGTACCCGTCACCGGTTTATGGATGAGTGCTATTGGCGTAGTCGGCCTGGCTCTGAACCTACGTGCCTATGACTTCGTTTCCCAGGAAATCCGTGCAGCGGAAGATCCTGAATTTGAGACTTTCTACACCAAAAATATTCTTTTAAACGAAGGTATTCGTGCGTGGATGGCAGCTCAGGATCAGCCTCATGAAAATCTTATATTCCCTGAGGAGGTTCTA